TACAATTATTGTTAACCAAGGAAATTTGTTCGTGGTAAAGACAAGATACGCTTGGACCAAAAAAACCAGTGCCAAAAAATCAAATATTTTTTGGCACTGGTTTTGGCGGTAAAAAAAAAAATGGACTCGGGTTTCTGTAACGTATTAATAAGCTATACCCATGCTGCGGGTTGTTTCATGCCATAAATAAACTCGAACACTCAAGAAATCTGTTGGGCAGGCGGATTCACATCTCTTACAACCGACACAATCCTCCGTTCTTGGAGCAGATGCTATTTGTTTGGCTTTACATCCATCCCAGGGTATCATTTCTAATACATCCGTGGGACAGGCTCGGACACATTGAGTACACCCGATACATGTATCATAAATCTTTACTGAATGCGACATTGGATCTATCCATTTTTGAACGTGATAAAGTTTCAATCTAGTAAATTGATAAATGAATTATATATTTAAATACTAGTACTAGATGAATCGATGAGTTCCTCGAGTTTTTTTATTAATCTACTTCTGGATTGACAGTGCCAAACTACTTTGATTTATTATCTTTACTTTATTTTGTGATAACACGATCATACCTTACGTGGCAGACATGCTAATTTGAATTAATTTTTGAAATTTTAATTGATGAAAATTCTAATTTATTTTATATTATAAAAAAGTATTACTTATTCAACAAATTAGATTGATTTATACGAGTTGATTTTCTGTTACGATAAATTGATGAAACAATAGCGAGTCCAATAGCAGCTTCAGCAGCTGCAATAGCTATAACAAAAATGGAGAAAATGGCTCCTTTTAATTGACGACTATCAAAAAAATCAGAAAATGTTACAAAATTGAGATTAACGGCATTTAATATAAGCTCAAGACACATAAGCGCCCTAACCATATTTCGACTTGTAATCAATCCATATAGACCGACAGAAAATAAATAGGCACTCAAAACAAGTACATGTTCGAGCATCATCAACCAACTCCTTATCAATCGCGATTCATTTCAATATGAACAACATTTTAACCAATTGGATTGACTAGTAACGATAACGAGTAATAGAATAGAATATAGAATAAAGGAATATAGTGGGAATAGATCGAACTAATAAAGAATTTCTATTTTATATACAACGTCAAATAGAAAAATAAAATGCATGTGATAGCTCATAAAAAGGTTTTTCCATTTCGTTTCGAAAGAGTATTATTGACGAGCTACAGCAATTGCGCCGATTAACGCAACTAAAAGAATTATTGAAATAAATTCAAACGGAAGAAAAAAATCTGTTGATAAATGAATCCCAATTTGTTGACTATTACTTATCAGATCTTGCTCGATAATCTGGTTTGCTTTTGCAGTCCAAATAATCCCGTACCATGACGTATCTGAAATAGTAGTAATTAGTGAAACAAAAATACTTGTACAGACCACAGAAGTTACTCCATCTCCCACGGTCCAAAGATGGAAATCTTTGGAATATTCTGAACCATTTATGAACATCACAGCAAAAATGATTAAAACATTTACGGCTCCTACGTAAATAAGGAGCTGCGCAGCGGCTACAAAATGTGAGTTCGATAGAATATAGAATAAAGATATACAAACAAAAACCAATCCCAACGAAAAGGCAGAATAAATGGGATTGGGAAGTAATACTACTCCTAGACCCCCTAATATAAGACCCAATCCCAGAAAGACTAAAAGAAAATCATGTATTAGTCCAGGTAAATCCATTATATATAAAATAAGAGATAAATAAATCAAAATCTTTCATAACTTTATTGACCCGGTCAGGAAAAAGAGGTAACTCTACTTTTTTAGACTAGTTCTTAATTAATTCTTAATTAATTATTATTAAACTAGATCAAAACGAGTTCTTAAGTTTTTATTTCAGGCAAATTTAAAATTGTTCGAATTGTGTAATCGTCAATTACTGACATTGGTAACCGACCCAAAGCAATTTGATTATAATTCAATTCGTGACGATCATAAGTAGAAAGTTCATATTCTTCAGTCATTGATAAACAATTTGTTGGACAATACTCAACGCAATTACCACAAAATATACATATTCCGAAATCAATACTGTAATTAAGCAATCGTTTCTTTCTAATATCAGTTTCCAATTTCCAATCAACAACGGGTAGATCTATAGGACATACGCGAACACATACTTCACAAGCAATGCATTTATCAAATTCAAAGTGGATTCGGCCACGGAAACGCTCGGACGTGATCAATTTTTCGTAGGGGTATTGAATAGTTACAGGTAAACGATTCGCGTGTGATAAGGTAATCATGAAACCTTGACCAATATACCTTGCGGCTCGTACTGTTTGTTGGCCATAATTCATGAACTCAGTTACCATAGGGAACATATCGTGAATATCTATAAAAAGTAGGATACTTGTTTCTTTCTCTTGTTTGAGACAAGTCGTGAATATAGAAGTCTTTTTTTTTTACAGTGAAAGAAGTTGGGAAGAAGTTGTTAATAATAGATTA